GGCCTACTCGAATTTTTTTTACTTAGTTACTATTCGCTTAGGCACTATATGAACAAGCCCGACAAAACCCTTGTATAGCTTCTTCTATCTCTCGATAAAAAGAAATAAGACCAACAGTGGTTCGAATGTCTATACAAAAGATTTCTTTGTTGACATCTCTTACTATTAGATAGTGACCATAAATCTCATGATAGGTACCAAAAGATTGACATTGAACTTCGATCGGAACTTCTCTTGGTGCAATGACGCGTTGATCTAGTCGCCACCGAAGCCACAAAGGACTATCTAAACGAATCCGTTTCTGGCGAAAAGCGCCAAGTGCATCATACGAATTACAAAAATAGGGTTCTTTTTTATACTTATGATTATGATTATTCTCGTCCGTTTTTTTATTTTTATGGTTTATGTGATTCCACCGATTATACCTATTTGCACAAATACCTCGACGATTCCCGATCGTTAATACATAGAGTCCCATAAGCATATCCTGGGTTGGTACGGAAATGGGATCCCCAATAGCCGGAGACAAGAGATTCATATGAGAAAACATAAGTAAACGCGCTTCCGCTTGAGCCTCCAAGGATAAAGGTATATGAACAGCCATTTGATCCCCATCAAAATCTGCATTGAATCCCTTACAAACTAATGGATGTAAACAAATAGCACGGCCCTCGACTAAAATTGGTTGGAATGCCTGTATGCCTAATCTATGCAAAGTGGGTGCTCTATTCAGCAATACAGGATGCCCCTCCATAACTTCCTGAAGTATTTCCCACACAATGGGTGCTTTTTCCCGAATTTTACTTTTAGCAGCTGCTATGTTGGAAGCAATATGTTGTCTGATTAGACCACGAATTACAAATGTATGGAAAAGCTCTATTGCGATTTCACGGGGCAATCCACATCGATGTAATGAAAGCGAAGGGCCCACAACAATGACGGAACGTCCCGAATAATCGACCCGTTTACCAAGCAAAGTCTCCCGAAATCTTCCGCCCTTTCCTTCAATAAAATCCGAAAATGATTTGTAAACTTGATTATTACTATCCTTCATTGGTTGTCCGCGGACCCCATTATCAAGAAGTGTATCCACAGCTTCTTGTACTAATTTCTCCTGGCACATTACTAATTCCTGCGGCGTAGATCTACTTGTTGTTAATAAATCGGTAAGAGTATTGTTCCGATGGATAACTCTTCGATAGAGTTCATTAATATCCGAACTCATGAGTCTACCCCCATCTATCTGAATGATAGGTCTCAACTCAGGAGGAAGAACTGGCAATAGGCACAAAACCATCCATTCTGGTTCTACGTTTGTTCGAATAAAATGTTTAGCTAATTCCATACGTCTAACCAAAAAAGACTTTCTTCTTCCAACTTTTCTATCTTCCCACTCAGTACCGGCGGACCCTTCTTCGTTTAATTCTTTCCATTCTAACAACGAACAATCTATAATAAGTCGCAAATCCAGATCGGCTAATTGTTCTCTGATAGCACTTGCTCCAGCAGATATTTCTCGATTTCGAAATGTATCAAAGCCTTGGGTAGTAAAAAAAAGCGGGATACTGTATTTCCATGATTGGATTTCATAGTCGAATGAACCTCGTAATCGCAAGAAAGTCGGTTTTTTAACTATGGGCCTAGCAAAAGAAAAATTGGGATAGATTCCTATAGGATTTCCCCCCTTCAAAATCGGACGTGAGGGTTTCCCCTCATCCGGCTCAAGTAGTTACATAAAAAAATAGAAAGAGAGGGGTTCTCACTTTCACACTTTTTCTATAAAAGCCCCAAAAGGCCTACTCCGTACTCAAGTTCCTAGTGAGGACCAACCCATTTTTGATGGGTTCATTCTTCCTTTTAGTTACTTTTCGTAACTTTGATATATTTTTTATGAAATGAATTCTCTATTTATTAATTATTTATTACGTAAAAATTTTTTGACTACACAAAATAAATGAAATTTGAAATTCTTGAGTAGTCTACTTCCCTTCGAATGCGGAATCCTTTTCGTAATATTAAAAGAATCCCGTAGAACCCACAAGAGATTTACTTGTCTATATATTGTTCCATTTGATCTTTTAGGTCCCTACTTCACCTCGACGGTTATGTCATGTTAAAGCCTATATGCGATGCATAGACTCCCGTAACCATGCCATATTTGTTTACTTGAACAGAACTTCTTTCTAAAAGAAGTGGAGTGGTTAATTCCGAGAAAGAAGTTTTTTAACGAGGTACAACTAGCAATTCCCTTTTCTCTGCTATGGAATCGACCATAGATCAATTCCCCTTCTATTATTGAAGTATTAAATACACCCATAATTCCGAGCTTCATGTTACTCCTACTAAGTACTAAGAGACATGTCAGAGCCGGGGCATCCCAATCGGATTGAACGGGATGACAGTTTCTCATTCCGAATCTGTAAAATCAGAATTTCGATCAAATCACACATCGCAGTATACAAGGCCTTCTAATTCTTTAAGAGGTTTATCTAAAAGATTCGCGATATAACTAGGAAGACGCTTCAAATACCACACATGAGTTACTGGACACGCGAGTTTAATGTATCCCATTTGATATCTTCGTACTCGAGAATCCACAAACCCAACTCCACATTGTTCACAAAATTTCGGGTCTTCTTTTTCATCTCCGATTACTCGATAATTTCCACAAGCACAAATTCCACTTTTTATTGGTCCAAAAATTCTTTCACAAAACAACCCATCTTTTTCCGGTTTATTGGTTTTGTAATGAAAAGTAGAGGGTTTTGTTACCTCTCCAACAATCTCCCCATTGGGTAAAATTTTCTTGGCCCAAGTAATTATTTGTTGAGGAGAAACTAATCCAATTCGAAGTTGTTGATGTTTATATCGGTCGATCATAGAAGAAAATTTTGAATTCATTCCGATCAAGCTTCCTTCCTATTAATCTGGAAGTTCTTCTCAGATACAAGGAAATGGTTCAGTTCCAGAGCCAAAGATCGTAGTTCTCGAACGAGCAATCGAAAAGATTCGGGAGCATCCTCGGGGTTCGATATTGTCCCTCCCATAATCGTAGTACCGAGTACTTCCTGACGAGCTCGAATATGATCCGATTTATAAGTAAGCATCTCTTGTAAAATATGAGCAACACCAAACCCCTCTAGAGCCCAAACTTCCATTTCTCCTACCCGTTGCCCCCCTCCCTTAGCCCTTCCTCTAAGGGGTTGTTGTGTAATAATTGCATAAGGTCCATTAGAACGCCCATGAATTTTATCATCAACTTGATGAATTAATTTCAGGATATAGGACTTTCCTATTATAACCGGTTGTTCAAAAGGATCCCCCGTTCTTCCATCAAAGATTCTGCTTTTTCCCGGATACTCAGGTTCAAATACCCATGGATTCGCGGTTTGCTTACTGGCTTGATATAATTCAGAAAACACTAGTTTTCTCGAAGCCTCTTGCTCATATCTCTCATCAAAGGGTGATATTCGATAATGCCTGGCTAGCAGATTACCTGCTAACCCGAGTGAGCATTCAAATATCTGTCCGACATTCATTCGTGAAGGTACTCCTAATGGGTTGAAGACCATATCAACGGGTGTTCCATCTTGCAAATAAGGCATATCTTGTCTAGGCAAAATTTTGGAAATGATACCCTTATTCCCATGTCTTCCGGCTACTTTATCCCCTACTTTTATTTCACGTTTCTGTAAAATATATACACGAATCGTTTCGGGATTATAACTGGAACCCCCTTTTTTCGGAATCCATCTTACATCAATAACTCGGCCTCTGGCACCTATAGGTAGTTTTAAACAAGTTTCCTTTGCCGTAGATACCTGAAGGCCAAGTATGGCCTGCAATAATCTATCTTCCGGGGCATATGATGATTCTTTGGCTATCTGTGGCGTTAATTTACCTACTAAAATATCCTCTGTTTCTACCCATGACCCTAGCATCACAATTCCATTTCTGTCTAAATTACGAAGTAAGTGGGCTTCTAAATGGGGTATTTTATTAGTTATCCTTTCAGGACCTTGGCTTGTCACATGAATTTGAATCTCAAATTTCCGTATGTGAAAAGAAGTATAAATATCTTTATATACCAGACGTTCGCTAATAAGTACCGCATCTTCAAAATTATACCCCTCCCACGGCATATAAGCGACTAATACGTTTTTTCCCAAGGCGAGCTCACCACCAACTGTAGCAGCACCATCTGCTAAAATCTGTCCCTTTTTAATAGATTTACCCCGCGGAACCCGCGGTTTTTGATGCATACAAGTATTTTTATTGGAACGTTGATACATAACCAATGGAATGCTTAGAGTGTCCCCATTACCTGATAACATGACCTTGTCAGTATCGGTATAAATGATCTTTCCTTCGTGTTCGGCTATAGCGGAAACCCCCGAATCGAGAGCCACTTGGCGTTCCAACCCCGTCCCAACAATACACTTCTCGGATCGACAAAGGGGAACTGCTTGACGTTGCATATTAGAACTCATTAAAGCCCTATTTGCATCATTGTGTTCGATAAAAGGAATAAGAGAAGCTCCAATAGAAAAATATTGGAAGGGAAAAATGCTTCGAAGATGAATCTGTTCCCATGTAATAGTCAGGAATTCTTGTCGATATCGAGCTGGAACAACCTGTTCTTCCTGAATACCTCGATTTAACCCCAAAGAATTGCCTGCTGCTACCATATAGTATTCATCTCTACTTGGTGATAAATAAACCACGCGTACCTCTTTTGATTTCTCAGAAATTTCATAAAAGGGCCTTTCTAACGACCCCCAATGACCAATCCTCGCATGAATTGCTAAGGATCCAATGAGTCCAACATTGATTCCTTCCGATGTGTCAATTGGGCAGATACGTCCATAATGACTAGGATGGATATCTCGTATCCGAAAACTGGCATTTCGTGCTGTCAAACCCCCAGGACCCAAATAACTCAATTTTCGACCATGAACTATTTGTGTCAATGGATTCGTTTGATCCAAAACTTGAGATAAGGGGTGTAGGCCAAAAAATGCTGCATAAGTGGTTGTTAATGGAGTGGCGGTTACCAAATTCTGCGGCGTCGGTATCAATTTATGCCTAATTGCTCGACCTATAGTCCCTTGAACCACATGTTCTAAACGAACCAGAGCCAATCCAAAGTAATCTTGTAACAGATCCGCTACAGAACGTATACGTTTATTTTTCAAATGATTCATATCGTCAAGTGTACCCATTCCAAATTTCATTCGGATCAAATGATCCGCAGCCGCCAAGATATCCCGGGGTAACAAAAATGTAATGTCCTGGGGTATATCAAGATTAAGTCTACGGTTCATATTTCGTCGACCAATCCTTCCTAATTCGCACCTTTGTTGAAAAAATTTCTTTTGTAATTCCTTACATAAGGACTCCGAAAATACCGGATCCCCACCTACACAAGCAAATTGTTGATAAAACTCCAAAATTGCGGTTTCCTTTGATCCAATTTTGGAGTTTTCCTTATCATTCAGGAAAGATAAGAAAATTTCAGGGTAGCAAACATTATCTATAATTTCTCTTAGATTCGAACCCATAGCTGATAATGGAACTAGAATAGATATTTTTTGTTTCCTACTTACACGCGCCCATATCCTTGCCTTTCTATCAATTTCTAATTCTGATCTTCCTCCCCAATCTGATATTATGGTACCGGTATAGACCAAAATTCCCTTATGATCCAACTCTGAACGGTAATAAATACCAGGGCTTTGCAATATTTGATTGATCACAATTCTGTATATTCCATTTACTATAAAGGTTCCCAAAGAATTCATTAAAGGAATTTTTCCAATCAATATGGTTTGTTCTTGCGTATCCCTACCATTTTTCCAAATTAATCCCGCGGGCACATATAATTCAGAAGAATATGTGAGTGATTCATACACAGCATCCCGTTCGTTTATCAAGGGTTCTACTAATTGATATGTTTCCGCAAATAATTGAAATTCAATTTCTTGATCTGTATCTTCAATTTTTTGAAACTTATAAAGTTCTTCCGCCAATCCCTGATCAATGAATCTACAAAATCCCTCAAACTGTATCTGACTAAACCCAGGAATTGTAGACATTCCCTCATTTCCATCCCGGAGCATTTTTTCCCCATTTATTTATCGAAAAAGTCCCACTCATTTTCCAAGTCTCATTCTTTATCGAATCATATGGATCGATCTAGCAATGATGTGGATTGATCTAGCAATGATGGAATTCTATTCTGTTTACTGAATCACATGAAATTTTACGCAACTCCATATCATAAATGAAATACGTATCCGCGGAGAAATAAAGAAAATTTTGACTCTTAGAATTTATTTGCAACAAATATAAATGGAAATTAATTCATAAAACATTTCTAGAAACAAAATTAGATTAGGGCGGTTCGACTTATTTATGGTTATATCGAATATCAAAAAGAATCCAATTTCTGCCTATTACTATGATATTATGATCCATTAACTGGATACCAAGTAAACGGATGCCAAATTGGGTCTGTTCTCTATGAATGAGATAAAGACCGAAAGGAACCTTTTTGAGTTTCTTTTTGGGGGGCACTTCACCTTTTCACGAATTTGATTCAAAAAGGATTTGAAGAAAAGAGAGGATAAGCTAGTTTCTTAGTCGAATTCGTGGAATCCGGTTGAAGCACCCCCCCTTTTTAGTACTATTTAAGTACACGAAGACTATCTGCATATCGCTTATCCCGGTTCTACTTTTTTGGTAACGTGGGCCCACGCTATGCTATATCATAATTTAGATTTCCATCTATTCAATGAATAATTGAAGTACCCTAACTACCTTACTTCCCTGTGGGAATCTCATCTATAAAGATGAAATCCAAGATTCGGTATATCTGTGTAACAATTTATGTTCTGGGGTTTACATATACACACCATTGTTGTTATACTTGAAATTGAAAAGGATTGATTCAAGACAATTCTTGATAATTAGTAATACTTATTAGTTGTGTATCAATTTAGTTGTGTATCAATTGAGTTTTCTTGCATTATTAAGGAAACAGAATTGTAGATCTAAAGACCTTTTCATGAATTAATAGTAAATAGTTAATGGGTCCAATTGGATTTGGACTTACTTTTTTATTGTGTGACTCTTGCATCTATTTTCTTGTTTTGGCGGCATGGCCGAGTGGTAAGGCGGGGGACTGCAAATCCTTTTTCCCCAGTTCAAATCCGGGTGCCGCCTGATAAAAAAAACAGAAATACCTTTGCTTGCTGATATAAGATAAGCCACCAAATACTCGCCTAGTCTAAACAGAAGAAAAGTGCTCACACTTTCACTACACCCTTGCTTTATTTTAAAAAGCTGCAGAGTCAAAGACTCGAAATACTTGCGCCTGAGATTCCAGCGAGGATTTTCATATAGGAAAGGCTAGGCTATCAAAAATTCCAATACTAATTGTACTGTCGAATGACTTTTTTTGAATCATATATAATTTTATCGGCTTGGTAATTTGTAGTTGTTGAAGGGATAAAAGATGCTTGATATATAGACTGTATTGGATGCCGGTTTCTTTTATAGAAAAAAAACAAAAGTAAAGGTTGAAAAAATTCTTGATTTTCGATAACGCCCAAACAAAAGTCTAATACTAATAGAATATAGGATTTCCCGAGTGTCTTTGTGAAATACTGGGCAGGCCATAAGAATCAGACCAAATGGTAGATATAGATCGATTATAGAGAGTGTGAGTCGTGATCTATCTTGATTGTATATTCTTAGACTTTTTTTGATTCTAATTCTATTCGATATTAGAGGGGGTAAGAAAATCAAAAAGGGGCATTACTACATGTGTAATTAATAACATTCCCTTGCTAATGAGAATAAAAAAATTGCGCGTCTTTCTTGTACTTAATAAATTCTACGAAAAATCATATATGAACTTGTTATGGGTGGAGTTATTGGGTCGGTTCATCAAGAGTCTTCGTTCAGAATTACTTTTTGACTCTGCGCCATTGATTACATTATTATTAGTGATCAATAATGAAAGAGTTTCTTTATATTTATAGAGATAGGGGACATAATTCACATGGATATAGTAAGTCTTGCTTGGGCTGCTTTAATGGTAGTCTTTACATTTTCCCTTTCACTTGTAGTATGGGGAAGAAGTGGACTCTAGGGTCATTACTCATTTAATTGAGTTGAGTAATCAAACTGTATTACTAGTTTGCTAATTGTTCTGCAAAGCGTTTTTAAATAAAGAATAAAAAAAAAAAAAACAAAATTTGGAATCCAGTAAAGTAATCGAATAGAGGACGAATCCATTTTTAATCAAACAAATAGTGAAACGATTCCCACGCTCCCTTTTGGGAAGTAATAAGGAATACACATCATAGGATATGCTACTTTTTTCCAACCGAATTCGCCCTAAAAATGGTATAGTTCGGTGAACTGGTTCTTAACAAAATTATACAGGGATATTACAATGAGAAGCAAAACACCCCCCCTTTTTCTCACTTTCCTCTTTCAATGAAAGAGGAACCCTATTTGTTATTGTGTGGATACATACTTTATACCGAGGGAACATGAATAGAGTGTCTGTCCAACGAAGTACTAGGCCTACCACGATGTTGCGCGGGGCAATTCATATATGATATTGCTTACGCATTTACCTTTGTTTTAGACTCTTAGAAAAAAGGTTTTGTTGTATCGACTCACTTAATAACGCGGTTCACACGTTAGAATTCGAAATAGGCAGTATCTAAAACGCTTTTCAAAAAAGGGAATAATTTCCATAGCATAGAATTCCTTAAATCGCCTGTTAACAACAAAATGCATTATTTTTAGTAATGCTAAAAAAGAAAAGAGAGGTTTCTTTTATAGAATCCATTCTACAACCATATCCTATCTTCTTCCAGTGATTTTATTGTTTCGGTGGATTCTTGGATCCATGTCGGAAATAAGAAAAGTAGTAAAGTAATTAAAACCATAAGACATAAGAGTAAGGGCGCGAATTCGATTATATCCGATTGAAATTACTAAAAATCCAATAATGTAGCAAATCAAAGAACTCGAATTGGAGTCCTTTTACTATTTATATTACACATATGTATATGTATATATAAATGTACATATTTATATATAGACACATATTGAAGAGTTATCCATACCAAGCCTATCTATTTTTCCTTATACAACCCAACTTTTTCTTTTTAACTCATTTTAATTTTATATAAATATAAAAATTTCGAGTATGGTAGAAAGGTTCCTATATTTCTTTCTACCATACTATTAAATCTTATATATTGTTACTTTGAATCCACCCATTTCATTTTAGACGTAGGATTTTTGAATCCTTTTCACGATTCATAAGAATTAAGAAGTCAAGCTTGATTCAAATTAATTATTTTGACTGACCGTTTTGACGTAAATGATAAGTAAAAAAGCAGTAGGAACTAGAATGAACAGCGCAGTAGCAATGAATGCGAGAATATTGACTTCCATAATTTTGTCGTTTTTTACTTGATAATAACTCGGGATCTAATCCCATAGAGATTCTAAATTTTTCTCCTGTAAATTCAATCGGAGGAATACATCCCAATGAATTTGAATCGAATCAATATCATGAATAACAATATCTAAACTATTAAACCCATTCATCATAGAGAATGGAATAGTATAACATAGCAAGATCCTTTATCCATACGGAAAAAAAGAGAATCCAAAGGGAATTCCTAATCCAATCAAGAATCCCATTGAACTTTTCATTCTTTATCCGTTCGCTATTGTCTCGAACCTACCGTCTTCTTTATCCAATTTGAAATAGATAATAAGGTATAATCTGGCCCATCTTCCACTCCCATCGGTCAAAAGAGGAATTGGTGGAATCATCAGATATTAGATCGGGACTGACGGGGCTCGAACCCGCAGCTTCCGCCTTGACAGGGCGGTGCTCTGACCGATTGAACTACAATCCCAGAGAAATAAGGTATACAACATATCTATTCGCAATGATTTGATAAAAATAGGCTCTATTTAGAATGGTCGTATTGAAGAAAAAGATGATTTATCTAGGAATATCCACATGGATATGGACTTTTGTGAGAACGATACGGATTCCCAGCAATTCTCCTGTAAAATGTAAAATACCGTTCAATTAACATGAAAAAAAAATTTTTTCTTAATACAAAATTCCATGCATTTGCTTTTCAATTTTAGATATGAATCTAAATGATTCAAAAATCAAGAAGATATAGAAAATAGAAAAATATAATATAAACTAAAAATGAATTTTTTCTTTATTCTGTTTCCGCGGGACAAATTTCTTATAGAATCTCATAATGAATCGGAGAATTCTTGGGCCGAGCTGGATTTGAACCAGCGTAGACATATTGCCAACGAATTTACAGTCCGTCCCCATTAACCACTCGGGCATCGACCCAGGAAGAATCAATTCGAGACTTATTAATCATACATGATAAACCTCCTTTCGTAGTACCCTACCCCCAGGGGAAGTCGAATCCCCGCTGCCTCCTTGAAAGAGAGATGTCCTGAACCACTAGACGATGGGGGCATATCTGCCCGATCGACATCATATTATACTATACTCATAGTATGAATAGTTTTTTGTAATTGTCAATATAATAGACTGGTATGACTAAATCCTAAAAAATTTTCTATCTTTCATGATTTCGATAGAATTTTTTCTTTTTCATTCATGGTTCATGAACCATCCAAAAGTTATCCTTTTATAGATCTTATCTATATGGATATCGAATATTTCGATCTATATACTATTTATCTTATCCCTTCTAATCTAATGATATAGAAATCTCTAATTATATAGAAATCGAAAAGGAGAATTCCTTCATTTTAGGAAGGAATTTTATAAATATATAATTACCATATAATTATTAATTTAATGGGTTCGAATTAATGAAGTTGAAGTTATAAGATTCCCCAGCAATTTGTAAAAAAAAAAAGAAAACTCTATTCTTTCACCTTTACCGATCGATTCAAGCATTGTTAAGATACGTTATTCCCAGCTCACAGCTAGGAAATGAAATTAAGAAACCCTATTCTTTGAAGAGCTTGATTCCAGGCAAGAGGGGAATCTTTTCATTGCACGATTTGCTCATATATCAAAATATCTTTGCTCTACATCAAATTGTGTATCAATTACTCGAATCTCGTTGTGATAGGGATCAATATGAAATGAAATCAATAAAAGTAAATGAAAAATAAATTTGGCGACTGACTCAAAAAAACAGATTCTTAAATGAGACACTATGAGCCTACTGAATGCACCTATGTATATAATATATGTAGATATAGATGTAAATATGTATACACGTTGGTTCATTCAGGAGTGGCCTAAAGTAGGCCCCTTTAACTCAGTGGTAGAGTAACGCCATGGTAAGGCGTAAGTCATCGGTTCAAATCCGATAAGGGGCTTTTTTCAAAAAATTCTAGCTTGAGTCTTCATTTTTGAATGGATAATATAATAGAGATAATAATAATGAGTCTTTGAATAATAAAGGTAACCATGTACATAATATAGATAAATAGAATCTTTTTGATTCTAATGAGTTAATGGTTTTTTATAATATAATGAAATAATGAAATGAGTTAGGTATAGTATAGTCAAAAGTGGAACGTTTTTTTATTATTATTATAACCCCGCCAATTGTTATTGGTAGTACGACTATATCACTACAGGCCACATCCCTACTTCAGGTTTCATTATTCCATTTTTTTGTTCTAGGACATAGATATTCTATCTACTCAATCCCTGAATCGCTAAATTTCCCTATTTTTGCCTTATTATTATTCCAACCAAATCCGTCGTTAAAAAAAATAAAGGTAAGTAGACCTGACCCATTGAATCATGACTATATCCGCTATTCTGATATTCAAATTCAATAGCGGTCGGATTGTAGTGTCGGAATTTTTTTTCATTTCCTTAGATTACGCTGCAAGAATTTGTCGATATTTCCGATTCAACCTTCTTGTTCCTAGATCCTACATAAGAATCTAAATTCTTATTCCCTTCTCTTTATCCACGGGAGACTTTTATCCCGAGTTACAAAAAAAAAGAGAAGTTGAGTTGCTTCTATTATAGAATGGCTCTCAATTTATATCCAAATCCGACCATAACTTCATGTACCAACTATTTACATATCGGTGCATCTGATATTTTTGTTTCGACAATGTAATGGATAACGGATCATAGAATAGAAATCTTTTTTTTATTTCCCCGGTTTCTCAATAGTATAGAATATTTACTATTGTATTCTTTTCTTGTATATCATCAGGGGCAGGGATAAAATAGGGAATTTTTTGGATTGACAATTGACAAGTGAAAGAGAAAGTCAATAAGAAAATGATCCACTTTTTTGGCTCAACTCATTAAAAAATTCAAAATGGACTCTATTCTGGAGTTTTCAATTTCTCGGAAGGAAAGGCAAAAATATAAAAAAGATCCAAAAATAAGATTTCTTGATAGAGCGGGTGTAAGTCGGAAG